GCTAGCGTAGCTTATTTAAAGCATGACACTGAAGATGTTAAGATGAGCCCTAGAAAGCTCCGCAGGCACAAAAGTTTGGTCCTGACTTTACTATCAACTTTAGCTAAATTTACACATGCAAGTATCCGCACCCCTGTGAGAATGCCCCATAGTTCCCTGCCCGGGAACAAGGAGCTGGTATCAGGCACACTTATCTTAAGTTGCCCAAGACACCTTGCTTAGCCACACCCTCAAGGGAATTCAGCAGTGATAAACATTAAGCCATAAGTGAAAACTTGACTTAGTTAAAGCTAAAAGGGCCGGTAAAACTCGTGCCAGCCACCGCGGTTATACGAGAGACCCAAGTTGTTAGTTACCGGCGTAAAGCGTGGTTAAAAATATATTTCACTAAAGCCGAAAACTTTCAAAGCTGTTATACGCATCCGAAAGTAAAAAGACCAATAACGAAAGTAGCTTTACTTATTTGAACCCACGAAAGCTACGGCACAAACTGGGATTAGATACCCCACTATGCCTAGCCGTAAACATTGACAGTAAAATACAATTACTGTCCGCCCGGGTACTACGAGCATCAGCTTAAAACCCAAAGGACTTGGCGGTGCTTTAGATCCACCTAGAGGAGCCTGTTCTAGAACCGATAACCCCCGTTAAACCTCACCCTTCCTTGTTTCCCCCGCCTATATACCACCGTCGTCAGCTTACCCTGTGAAGGCCCCATAGTAAGCAAAATTGGCACAGCCCAAAACGTCAGGTCGAGGTGTAGCGTATGGAAGGGGAAGAAATGGGCTACATTCACTTCCTTAGTGTATACGAACGATGTATTGAAACATACATCTAAAGGAGGATTTAGCAGTAAGCGGAAAATAGAGTGTTCTGCTGAAACTGGCCCTGAAGCGCGCACACACCGCCCGTCACTCTCCCCAAGCTCCCTTAAACCAAATAATTAAACACACACAACTGCAAAGGGGAGGCAAGTCGTAACATGGTAAGTGTACCGGAAGGTGTACTTGGAAAAATCAGAGTATAGCTAAGCTAGAAAAGCATCTCCCTTACACCGAGAAGTCATCCGTGCAAATCGGATTACCCTGACGCCCAACAGCTAGCCCATCTTAATAAAAACAACACACCAACATAAATAAACCCTAACGCACTACAAACTATCAAACAAACCATTTTCCCACCTCAGTATAGGAGATAGAAAAGGACACAGGAGCAATAGAAAAAGTACCGCAAGGGAACGCTGAAAGAGAAATGAAATAATCCAGTAAAGCACAGAAAAGCAGAGATTTAAACTCGTACCTTTTGCATCATGATTTAGCTAGTACATTCAAGCAAAGAGCACTTTAGTTTGAAACCCCGAAACTAAGTGAGCTACTTCAAGACAGCCTATAATAGGGCACACCCGTCTCTGTGGCAAAAGAGTGGGAAGAGCTTCAAGTAGAGGTGACAGACCTACCGAACCTAGTTATAGCTGGTTGTCTATGAATTGGATAGAAGTTCAGCCTCTAGGCTTCTCCACTCACCACACATATTAACCCAGATTGATACTCAAGAAACCTAGAAAGTTAATCAAAGGGGGTACAGCCCCTTTGATTCAAGATACAACTTTATTAGGAGGTTAAAGATCATAATTTCCCAAGGTGTAATGTTTTGGTGGGCCTAAAAGCAGCCATCCAATTAGAAAGCGTTAAAGCTCAAACATACCTATCCCCTAATATCCAGATAAATAACTCTTAAACCCCTAACATTAATAGACCATTCTATGCAAACATAGAAGAGATTATGCTAATATGAGTAATAAGAGAACATCCGCTTCTCTCCAAGCACAAGTGTAAATCGGAACGAACCATTCACCGAATCCTAACGGCCCCAACCAAAGAGTGTACTGAATTATAAATTAAATAACAAGAAAACTATTCATTAATAAACCGTTAATCCTACACTGGCATGCTAACAAGGAAAGACTCAAAGAAAGTAAAGGAACTCGGCAAACATAAGCCTCGCCTGTTTACCAAAAACATCGCCTCTTGCAAAACTAAAGAATAAGAGGTCCCGCCTGCCCTGTGACGATAAGTTTAACGGCCGCGGTATTTTGACCGTGCGAAGGTAGCGCAATCACTTGTCTCTTAAATGGGGACCTGTATGAATGGCACCACGAGGGCTTGACTGTCTTTACTCTCCAGTCAATGAAATTGATCCCCCCGTGCAGAAGCGGGGATTATAACATAAGACGAGAAGACCCTATGGAGCTTTAGACACTAAAGCAGATCACGTCAAACACCCCTGATTAAAGGAAAAAACCAAATGAAACCTGCCCTACTGTCTTTGGTTGGGGCGACCGCGGGGAAATACAAAACCCCCACGTGGAATGAGACCACCTGTCTCAAAACCAAGAGCTCCCGCTCTACTAAACAGAATTTCTGACCAATAAGATCCGGCTCCGCCGATCAACGGACCGAGTTACCCTAGGGATAACAGCGCAATCCCCTTCTAGAGCCCATATCGACAAGGGGGTTTACGACCTCGATGTTGGATCAGGACATCCTAATGGTGCAGCCGCTATTAAGGGTTCGTTTGTTCAACGATTAAAGTCCTACGTGATCTGAGTTCAGACCGGAGTAATCCAGGTCAGTTTCTATCTATGACATAATCTTTTCTAGTACGAAAGGACCGAAAAGAAGAGGCCCCTGCCTAAAGTACGCCTCACCCTTACCTAATGAAAACAAATAAAATAGGCAAAAGGGTATATCCCCTAAGCCAGAGATAATGGCATGTTAAGGTGGCAGAGCCCGGTAACTGCAAAAGACCTAAGCCCTTTCAACAGAGGTTCAAGTCCTCTCCTTAACTATGATCTCAACACTCATTACACACATCATTAACCCCCTTGCTTTCATTGTACCTGTCCTCCTAGCCGTTGCATTCCTCACACTCATCGAACGAAAAGTCCTGGGCTATATACAACTACGAAAAGGCCCCAACATTGTAGGGCCTTACGGCTTACTACAACCAATCGCTGACGGAGTTAAACTTTTCATCAAAGAACCTGTCCGACCCTCTACTTCCTCACCTATTCTATTTCTTCTAACCCCTATACTTGCACTCACCCTTGCAATAACCCTTTGAGCCCCTATACCCCTCCCATACCCCGTTTTAGACCTAAACTTAGGTATCTTATTTATCTTAGCTCTTTCCAGCCTTGCAGTCTACTCTATCCTAGGATCGGGATGGGCCTCCAACTCAAAATACGCCTTAATTGGTGCCCTACGAGCCGTTGCACAAACCATTTCATATGAAGTCAGCCTGGGACTAATTCTGCTAAGTATCATTATCTTCACAGGAGGCTTTACCTTACAAACATTCAACGTAGTCCAAGAAAGCATCTGACTAATTATTCCTGCTTGACCCCTGGCTGCAATATGATATATTTCAACCTTAGCTGAAACCAACCGAGCCCCCTTTGACCTAACGGAAGGAGAATCAGAATTAGTATCAGGTTTCAACGTTGAATATGCAGGAGGCCCATTTGCCCTGTTTTTCTTAGCAGAATATGCCAATATCCTACTAATAAATACATTATCAACAACACTATTCCTAGGAGCATCACACATCCCATCCCTCCCTGAACTCACCGCAATAAATCTAATAACCAAAGCAGCTCTACTCTCCTTAGTATTTCTATGGGTGCGAGCCTCTTACCCACGATTCCGATATGACCAACTGATACACCTGATCTGGAAAAACTTCCTACCACTTACACTAGCTATAGTAATTTGACATTTAGCCCTCCCCATTGCATTCGCAGGACTCCCCCCTCAGCTTTAATTTTGGAGTTGTGCCTGAATTTAAAGGGCCACTTTGATAGAGTGAATAATGGGGGTTAAAATCCCCCCAACTCCTTAGAAAGAAGGGACTTGAACCCTATCTGGAGAGATCAAAACTCTCAGTGCTTCCATTACACCACTTTCTAGTAAAGTCAGCTAAATAAGCTTTTGGGCCCATACCCCAAACATGTTGGTTAAAATCCTTCCTTTACTAATGAACCCCTATATCTTAGCAACCCTACTATTTGGATTAGGCCTAGGGACCACCATTACATTTGCTAGCTCCCACTGACTTCTCGCCTGAATAGGCCTTGAAATCAATACCCTCGCCATTATTCCCCTAATAGCCCAACATCACCACCCACGAGCAGTAGAAGCAACCACTAAATACTTCTTAACCCAAGCCACAGCGGCTGCTATACTTCTATTTGCCAGCACTACTAATGCCTGATTATCAGGACAATGAGAAATTCAACAAATATCACACCCTCTCCCCATCACCATAATTACTATTGCCCTCGCACTAAAAATTGGACTCGCCCCCCTTCACTCATGACTTCCAGAGGTCCTCCAAGGACTAGACCTAACCACAGGACTTATTCTTTCGACCTGACAAAAACTTGCCCCTTTCGCCCTACTCCTCCAACTTCAACCTACTAACTCCACAATCCTAATCATTCTAGGCATAACATCCACTCTAGTTGGGGGCTGAGGCGGCCTAAATCAAACACAACTACGAAAAATCCTAGCCTACTCATCAATTGCCCACCTAGGTTGAATAATTCTTGTTATCCAATTCTCCCCCTCCCTTACACTTCTAACGCTTCTAACATACTTTATCATAACATTCTCAACATTCCTTGTCTTCAAACTAAACCAAACTACCAACATCAACTCCCTAGCCACTTCCTGAGCAAAAAGTCCCGTACTAACCTCACTAACCCCCCTAGTACTTCTCTCCCTAGGGGGCCTTCCCCCCTTAACCGGATTTATGCCAAAATGACTTATCCTACAAGAACTTACTAAACAAGACCTCGCCCCTACAGCAACTCTAGCCGCATTATCCGCCCTTCTAAGTCTCTACTTCTATCTCCGACTCTCCTACGCCATAACCCTGACCATGTCACCTAATAACACAACTGGAACCCCACTATGACGACTTTACCCTACACAAAACACTCTCCCCCTAGCCATTTCCCTTACAGCAACCCTAGTCCTCCTTCCACTAACCCCTGCTACAGTAGCACTCCTGACTATCTAAGAGACTTAGGCTAACATCTAGACCAAGGGCCTTCAAAGCCCTCAGTGGGAGTGAAAATCTCCCAGTCCCTGTAAGACTTGCGGGACATTACCCCACATCTCCTGCATGCAAAACAGACACTTTAATTAAGCTAAAGCCTTTCTAGAAGGGCAGGCCTCGATCCTACAAACTCTTAGTTAACAGCTAAGCGCCCAAACCAGCGAGCATCCATCTACTTTCCCCCGCCTAGTATCAACAAAACAGGCGGGGGAAAGCCCCGGCAGACTACTAATCTGCTACTTTAGATTTGCAATCTAATATGTAAAACACCTCGGAGCTTGGCAGGAAGAGGATTTAAACCTCTGTACATGGGGCTACAATCCACCGCTTAAAAACTCAGCCATCCTACCTGTGGCAACCACACGTTGATTTTTCTCGACCAATCACAAAGATATCGGCACCCTCTATTTAGTATTTGGTGCTTGAGCCGGTATAGTGGGAACGGCCCTAAGCCTACTTATCCGAGCAGAACTAAGCCAACCAGGCGCTCTTCTTGGGGACGATCAAATTTATAATGTGATCGTAACAGCACATGCATTTGTAATAATCTTCTTTATAGTAATACCAATTATAATTGGAGGTTTTGGAAACTGACTAGTACCTCTAATAATTGGAGCCCCTGATATAGCATTTCCCCGAATAAATAACATAAGCTTCTGGCTCCTTCCCCCTTCCTTCCTCCTCCTCCTAGCCTCTTCAGGAGTTGAAGCAGGTGCTGGAACTGGATGAACAGTCTATCCCCCCTTAGCAGGTAACCTGGCACATGCAGGAGCATCTGTAGATCTAACCATCTTTTCTCTCCACCTAGCAGGTGTTTCCTCAATTTTAGGGGCTATTAATTTCATTACCACAATTATTAACATAAAACCCCCAGCTATCTCCCAATATCAAACCCCTCTATTTGTGTGGGCAGTTCTGATTACCGCTGTCCTCCTCCTTCTATCACTGCCAGTTCTTGCTGCTGGTATTACAATACTTCTAACAGACCGAAACCTAAACACCACATTCTTTGACCCGGCAGGGGGTGGGGACCCAATCCTTTATCAACACTTATTTTGATTCTTTGGTCACCCTGAAGTCTACATCCTCATCCTTCCGGGCTTTGGGATAATTTCCCATATTGTTGCTTACTACTCAGGAAAAAAAGAACCATTTGGATATATGGGTATGGTCTGAGCAATAATAGCCATTGGACTCCTAGGTTTTATTGTCTGAGCCCATCATATATTTACAGTAGGAATAGATGTTGACACTCGAGCTTATTTTACATCTGCCACAATAATTATCGCGATCCCAACCGGAGTAAAAGTTTTCAGCTGATTAGCAACTCTTCACGGCGGTTCCATTAAATGAGAAACACCCCTTTTATGAGCCCTAGGTTTTATTTTCCTATTTACAGTAGGAGGACTAACAGGGATCGTCCTAGCAAACTCATCCTTAGACATCGTCCTCCATGATACATATTACGTAGTAGCTCATTTCCATTATGTTTTATCTATAGGAGCCGTATTTGCCATCATGGGAGCTTTCGTTCATTGATTCCCACTGTTCTCAGGTTATACACTGCACAGTACCTGAACAAAAATCCACTTTGGAGTAATATTTGTAGGTGTCAATCTAACATTTTTCCCACAACATTTCCTTGGTCTTGCTGGAATACCTCGTCGATACTCCGACTACCCAGATGCCTATACTCTATGAAATACGGTCTCCTCTATCGGCTCCCTAATCTCTCTTGTTGCCGTAATTATATTCTTATTCATCATTTGAGAAGCATTTGCCGCCAAACGAGAAGTACTCTCAGTAGAATTAACTATAACCAATGTAGAATGACTTCATGGCTGCCCTCCCCCTTATCATACATTTGAAGAACCTGCTTTTGTTCAAGTTCAATCAAATTAAGCGAGAAAGGGAGGAATTGAACCCCCGTAGGCTGGTTTCAAGCCAACCACATAACCACTCTGTCACTTTCTTAATAAGATACTAGTAAATTGCCATTACACTGCCTTGTCGAGACAGAATAGCGGGTTAAAACCCCGCGTATCTTATATTCTAATGGCACATCCCTCACAACTAGGATTCCAAGATGCAGCTTCACCTGTTATAGAAGAACTTCTACATTTCCATGACCATGCCCTAATAATTGTATTCTTGATTAGTACTCTAGTACTTTACATTATTGTTGCCATGGTCTCAACCAAACTAACTAATAAATATATTTTAGACTCCCAGGAAATTGAAATTATCTGAACTATCTTACCGGCAGTTATTTTAATCCTTATTGCCCTCCCCTCCCTTCGCATCCTTTACCTGATAGATGAAATTAATGACCCCCACCTTACAATTAAAGCTATAGGACATCAATGATACTGAAGTTATGAATATACTGATTACGAAGACCTTGGTTTTGACTCATATATGATTCCTACACAAGACCTCGCCCCAGGACAGTTTCGCCTTTTAGAGGCAGACCATCGAATGGTCATCCCGGTCGAATCCCCTATCCGTGTCTTAGTCTCCGCCGAAGATGTACTACACTCGTGAGCAGTTCCTGCCCTTGGCATTAAAATAGACGCAGTCCCAGGCCGCTTAAATCAAACAGCTTTTATTGCATCTCGCCCCGGAGTATTCTATGGACAATGTTCTGAAATCTGTGGGGCAAACCACAGTTTTATGCCTATTGTAGTTGAAGCCGTCCCTCTAGAACACTTTGAAAATTGATCATCCCTAATACTTGAAGACGCCTCACTAAGAAGCTAAACAGGACCTCAGCGTTAGCCTTTTAAGCTAAAAATTGGTGCTTTCCGACCACCCTTAGTGACATGCCTCAACTTAACCCTGCGCCATGATTCGCTATCTTAGTCTTCTCTTGACTAATTTTCTTAACTATTTTACCCCCAAAAGTTCTAGCCCATACTTTCCCTAACGAACCCACCCTTCAAAGCACTGAAAAACCTAAAACAGAACCCTGAACCTGACCATGACATTAAGCTTCTTCGATCAATTTATGAGCCCCTCATTCCTAGGAATTCCACTAATGGCTCTTGCCCTTAGCCTGCCTTGAATTCTCTTCCCAACTCCCTCCCCCCGATGATTAAATAATCGACTAATTACCCTGCAAAGCTGGTTTATTAATCGATTCACGCAACAACTCCTTCTACCTCTGAATCCAGGAGGACATAAATGAGCCCTCATCCTCACATCCTTAATATTATTCCTTATTACATTAAATATACTAGGCCTCCTACCATATACTTTTACCCCTACAACACAACTATCCTTAAACATAGGCTTAGCCGTTCCTCTTTGACTCGCCACAGTCATTATTGGTATACGTAACCAACCAACAATTGCTCTAGGACACCTCCTACCAGAAGGAACCCCTACTCTTCTAATCCCAGTTCTCATTATCATCGAAACAATTAGCCTCTTCATCCGCCCTTTAGCACTAGGGGTACGGCTAACAGCCAACCTCACAGCAGGTCACCTTCTAATTCAACTAATTGCCACAGCTGCATTTGTCCTCCTCCCACTAATACCTACAGTAGCCATTCTTACGGCAACACTCTTATTCTTATTAACCCTATTAGAAGTCGCCGTTGCAATAATCCAAGCCTATGTCTTTGTACTTCTTTTAAGCCTCTACCTACAAGAAAACGTCTAATGGCCCACCAAGCACACGCATACCATATAGTAGACCCCAGCCCTTGACCTCTCACAGGTGCAGTCGCCGCCCTGCTAATAACATCAGGTCTTGCAATTTGATTTCACTTCAACTCAACTATCCTAATAACACTTGGCTTAATCCTTCTTCTATTAACTATATACCAATGATGACGAGATATCGTACGAGAAGGGACATTTCAAGGCCACCACACACCCCCAGTTCAAAAAGGACTCCGCTATGGTATAATCCTATTCATCACATCAGAAGTTTTCTTTTTTCTAGGATTTTTCTGAGCCTTTTACCACTCAAGCCTCGCCCCAACCCCCGAATTAGGAGGATGTTGACCTCCCACAGGGATCACGACCTTAGATCCTTTCGAAGTCCCCCTATTAAATACAGCCGTCCTACTCGCATCAGGTGTAACAGTTACTTGAGCACACCACAGCCTAATAGAAGGAGAACGAAAACAAGCAATCCAATCACTTGTCCTTACAATTCTTCTCGGATTTTACTTTACCGCCCTACAAGCCATAGAATACTATGAAGCACCCTTTACAATCGCTGACGGAGTGTACGGATCTACATTTTTTGTAGCAACCGGCTTTCACGGTCTACATGTTATTATCGGCTCAACCTTCCTAGCTGTCTGCCTCCTTCGCCAAATTCAATACCACTTTACATCCGAACATCACTTTGGGTTTGAAGCAGCTGCCTGATATTGACATTTCGTAGATGTTGTCTGACTTTTCCTATACATCTCCATCTATTGATGAGGCTCATAATCTTTCTAGTACTAATGTCAGTATAAGTGACTTCCAATCACCTGGTCTTGGTTAAAATCCAAGGAAAGATAATGAACTTAATCACAACAATTATTATTATCGCAATTACCCTCTCCGTTATTCTGGCAATCGTATCGTTCTGATTACCACAAATAACTCCTGACCATGAAAAATTATCCCCTTACGAATGTGGCTTCGACCCCTTGGGAACGGCCCGTTTGCCCTTCTCCCTACGATTTTTCTTAGTCGCCATCCTATTCCTCCTTTTTGACCTAGAAATTGCCCTGCTGCTCCCCCTCCCATGAGGAGATCAATTAGCATCTCCGCTTTTAACCTTCCTTTGAGCCTCAGCAGTACTAATCCTACTTACTCTTGGCCTAATTTACGAATGACTTCAAGGCGGACTTGAGTGAGCCGAATAGGTAATTAGTTTAAAAAAAACATTTGATTTCGGCTCAAAAACTTATGGTTAAAGTCCATAATTAACCTGATGACCCCTGTTCACTTTACCTTCTCATCAGCCTTTATCCTAGGACTGACAGGCCTAGCATTCCACCGAACCCATCTCCTTTCTGCCTTACTATGCCTAGAAGGAATAATGCTCTCTCTATTCATTGCCCTCTCCCTATGAACCTTACAACTTAATTCCACTAACTTCGCAGCATCCCCTATACTTTTACTAGCATTCTCAGCCTGTGAAGCAAGCGCAGGCCTTGCTTTACTTGTAGCCACTGCTCGGACCCACGGAACAGATCGCCTACAAAGCCTTAACCTCTTACAATGCTAAAAATCCTTATTCCAACAATAATGCTAATCCCAACAGCCTGACTAACCCCCGCCAAGTGACTATGACCTACTTCACTTACACATAGCCTAATTATTGCTCTCATTAGTTTAACCTGATTAAAGAACCTATTTGACACCGGATGATCCTCCTTAAACCTTTATATAGCCACAGACCTCCTTTCAACACCCCTCCTAGTTTTAACTTGCTGACTCCTACCCTTAATAATTCTAGCCAGCCAAAACCATACAACCACTGAACCAATCAACCGACAACGAATGTACATCATACTCCTAACGTCCCTGCAATTCTTCCTGATTTTAGCCTTCGGCGCTACCGAGATTATTATATTTTATGTCATATTTGAAGCCACCCTTATCCCCACACTTATTCTCATTACCCGCTGAGGTAACCAAACAGAACGTCTCAACGCCGGAACTTACTTTCTATTTTACACCTTAGCGGGATCCCTCCCACTCCTAGTTGCCTTACTTTTACTTCAAAACTCCACAGGAACCCTCTCCCTACTAACCCTACAATACTCAAACCCCATTCAACTCTATACCTATGCAGACAAACTATGATGAGCAGGTTGTATACTCGCCTTTTTAGTCAAAATACCTCTTTATGGCGTACATCTTTGACTACCGAAAGCACATGTAGAAGCCCCAGTTGCAGGGTCCATAGTCCTTGCCGCAGTTCTTCTTAAACTCGGGGGCTATGGTATAATACGTATACTTACAATCCTAGAGCCCTTGACCAAGGAACTAAGCTACCCATTCATCATCTTTGCATTATGGGGGGTGATTATAACAGGCTCCATCTGCTTACGCCAAACAGACCTTAAATCACTCATCGCCTACTCATCCGTAAGCCATATAGGCCTTGTCGTAGGAGGTATTCTAATCCAAACACCCTGAGGATTCACCGGTGCACTAATTCTTATAATTGCCCACGGCCTGACATCCTCAGCCCTCTTTTGCCTGGCCAATACCAATTATGAACGCACCCATAGCCGAACAATACTCCTAGCCCGAGGTCTTCAAATAGCATTACCCCTAATAGCAACCTGATGATTTATTGCAAGCCTAGCAAACCTAGCTCTTCCCCCACTACCTAACCTCATAGGAGAATTAATAATTATCACCTCATTATTTAACTGATCCTGATTTACCCTAGCCTTAACAGGAGCCGGGACTCTAATTACCGCCGGCTACTCCCTTTACATATTTTTAATAACCCAACGAGGCACACTTCCCCCACACATACTTGCACTAGAACCCTCCCACTCTCGAGAACATCTACTTATAGCCCTTCATCTTATTCCCCTACTACTTCTCATTCTCAAACCTGAATTGATTTGAGGCTGAACTGCCTGTAGATATAGTTTAACCAAAACATTAGATTGTGATTCTAAAAACAGAGGTTAATATCCTCTTATCCACCGAGAGAGGCTCGCTAGCAACGAAGACTGCTAATCTCCGCCACCTTGGTTGAACCCCAGGGCTCACTCGCAAAGCTTCTAAAGGATAACAGCTCATCCGTTGGTCTTAGGAACCAAAAACTCTTGGTGCAAATCCAAGTAGCAGCTATGCATCCCACTTCCATTATAATGACCTCCAGTCTTATTATTATTTTTGCCCTCCTAGCATACCCTGTATTTACTACTCTAAACCCTAAACCACAAATAGATAATTGAGCCCTATTGCAAGTGAAAACAGCTATTAAATTATCCTTCTTTGTTAGCCTACTACCCCTCTGCCTTTTCCTAAATGAAGGTGCCGAGACAATCATTACAAATTGAAACTGAATAAACACCTTAACATTTGATATTAATATTAGCCTAAAGTTTGACCACTACTCCATCATCTTCACACCTGTAGCTCTCTACGTCACCTGGTCCATTCTTGAATTCGCCTCCTGATACATACATTCAGACCCTTTCATAAACCGATTCTTTAAATACCTCTTAATTTTCCTGATCGCAATAATTATCCTAGTCACAGCTAATAATATATTCCAACTCTTTATTGGATGGGAGGGTGTAGGTATTATATCCTTTCTCCTCATTGGCTGATGATATGGCCGAGCAGATGCAAACACTGCAGCTCTCCAAGCAGTCCTATATAATCGAGTAGGAGATATCGGACTAATTTTTGCCATAGCCTGAATAGCCACAAACTTAAACTCCTGAGAAATACAACAAATATTTTCAATTACAAAAAATACAGACCTCACATACCCCCTAATTGGTTTAATCATCGCCGCCACCGGCAAATCAGCCCAATTTGGCCTCCACCCATGGCTCCCTTCCGCCATGGAAGGCCCAACTCCGGTATCTGCCCTACTGCACTCCAGCACAATAGTTGTAGCTGGTATCTTCCTTCTAATCCGAATAAGCCCCCTTATAGAAAACAATCAAACTGCCCTCACAACCTGCCTATGCCTGGGAGCCCTTACTACCCTATTCACCGCCACCTGCGCCCTTACCCAAAATGATATTAAAAAAATTGTAGCTTTCTCTACATCAAGTCAGTTAGGCCTAATAATAGTGACAATCGGTCTTAACCAACCTCAACTCGCCTTCCTACATATCTGCACCCACGCCTTCTTTAAAGCAATACTGTTCCTGTGCTCTGGTTCAATTATCCACAGCCTCAACGATGAACAGGACATCCGAAAAATAGGAGGTATACATCACCTTACGCCTTTTACCTCCTCTAGCCTTACCATCGGTAGCTTAGCCCTAACGGGCACCCCTTTCCTAGCAGGATTCTTCTCTAAAGATGCAATTATCGAAGCTCTAAACACCTCCTATCTCAACGCCTGAGCCCTAATCCTTACCCTCCTGGCAACCTCCTTCACAGCCATTTATAGCCTCCGCGTGGCCTACTTCGTAGTAATAGGTCACCCACGATTCAATCCACTATCCCCAATCAACGAAAATAACCCCACGGTAATTAATCCTATCAAGCGCCTAGCTTGAGGAAGCATTATTGCAGGACTCCTGATTACCTCTAATATTTCACCACTAAAAACACCTATCATATCTATACACCCTCTACTAAAACTCGCAGCTCTAATAGTCACTATCGCAGGACTTCTTCTAGCCCTAGAACTAGCTTCACTAACAAACAAACAATTTAAACCAACCCCTTACTTAACCACACACCACTTCTCCAACATACTAGGTTTCTTCCCAGCAATTATTCACCGCCTCATGCCCAAACTAAACCTAACACTTGGCCAAACAATTGCAAGCCAAATAGTAGACCAAACATGACTAGAAAAAGTGGGCCCAAAAGCCGCATCATCCCTTAACACACCTTTAATTTCAACCACAAGCAACGTCCAACAGGGCATAATTAAAACCTATCTCACCTTATTCCTCCTCACCCTAACCTTAGCCACACTAACCTTTACCCTTTAAACTGCCCGCAAAGCCCCACGACTTAGACCCCGAGTTAATTCCAGCACAACAAACAAAGTTAGAAGAAGCACTCACGCACTAATTACCAACATACATCCCCCATACGAATACATTAATGCAACTCCCCCTACATCCCCTCGCCACACAAAGAACTCCCCTAACTCCTCTGCCGACAATCAAGAAAACTCATATCATCCTCCCCAAAACATTCCCGAAACCAAGAGTACCACCACCCCATAAACTAGCATAGAAAGTACTACAGGACGACTCCCTCAACTTTCCGGATAAGGTTCAGCAGCAAGAGCTGCCGAATAGGCAAACACTACCAACATCCCTCCAAGATAAATTAAAAATAGAACTAAAGATAAAAAAGAGCCCCCATGGCCTACCAAAATACCACAACCCAAACCAGCCACCACAACCAACCCTAAAGCAGCAAAATACGGAGAAGGATTAGCAGCAACCGCCATCAGACCCAACACCAAACCAAATAAAAATAAAAACATAATATAAGTCATAATTCCTACCAGGACTTTAACCAGGACTAATGGCTTGAAAAACCACCGTTGTTATTCAACTATAAGAACCCTAATGGCAAGCCTCCGTAAAACCCACCCCCTACTAAAAATTGCTAACGACGCAGTAGTAGACCTCCCCACCCCCTCAAACATTTCTGTATGATGAAACTTTGGCTCTCTACTAGGTCTTTGCTTAGTAGCCCAAATTCTCACAGGCCTATTCTTAGCTATACATTACACACCAGATATCACCACAGCCTTCTCATCAGTTGCCCATATCTGCCGTGACGTTAATTACGGCTGACTAATTCGGAACCTCCACGCAAATGGTGCATCATTCTTCTTCATCTGCCTTTACCTCCACATTGGACGAGGACTTTATTATGGCTCTCACCTCTCAAAAGAAACTTGAAATGTTGGAGTCGTGCTTTTTCTATTAGTTATAATCACTGCCTTTGTCGGTTACGTTCTACCCTGAGGCCAAATGTCCTTCTGAGCAGCCACTGTTATTACCAACCTATTATCCGCCATCCCCTATATTGGAAGTACCCTAGTCCAATGAATTTGAGGCGGCTTTTCAGTCGACAACGCAACCCTTACTCGATTCTTTGCATTCCATTTCCTATTCCCCTTTATCATTGCCGCAATAGCAATCATTCACCTATTATTTCTACATGAAACTGGCTCCAATAATCCTCTAGGATTGAACTCCAACGCAGACAAAATTTCCTTCCATCCATACTTCTCATACAAAGACCTGGTGGGCTTCATAGTCGTTCTTATAGCACTTACATCACTTGCACTCTTCGCCCCTAACCTCTTAGGCGACCCGGACAACTTCATCCCCGCAAACCCACTAGTTACGCCACCACATATTAAACCTGAATGATACTTTCTATTTGCATACGCCATCCTACGTTCAATTCCTAACAAATTAGGTGGAGTCCTTGCCCTATTAGCATCCGTCCTCATTTTACTAGTAGTCCCTATCCTCCACACCTCTAAACAACGCGCCTTAACCTTCCGACCCCTCACCCAATTCTTATTCTGAGCCCTCATCGCGAACGTCCTAATCCTGACCTGAATTGGCGGTATACCCGTTGAACATCCCTACATCATCATTGGCCAAGTCGCATCCGTACTTTACTTCTTATTCTTTCTCGTAATTTCTCCATTAACAGGTTGACTAGAAAATAAAGCCCTCGGATGGTCTTGCATAAGTAGCTCAGAGTCAGAGCGTCGGTCTTGTAAACCGAATGCCAGGGGTTAAAGCCCCCTCTTTTGCTCAAAGAGTGGGGATTTTAACCCCGACCACTAACTCCCAAAGCTAGTATTCTAAATTAAACTACTCTTTGAATGTACATATATGTATTTTCACCATACTATTATATTAAAATAACTAATAATGTCTTAAGACATGTATATGTAATATCACCATTAATTAATTATACCATTCAAGAATTACAATAACTAAGGGTAGACATAAAGCATTAAAGAAGCTTAATCCAATATTGGATTATGGAAAGCAGGCGAAAATTAAGATTAACCAATACGAACTCATTAGTCAAGATATACCAAGAATTCAGCACCCCGTCAACTTTATCAAATCTTAATGTAATAAGAACCGACCATCAGTTGATTTCTTAAGGCATCTGATTAATGAAAGTGAGGGACAATAATTGTGGGGGTCACACCTAGTGAACTATTCCTGGCATTTGGTTCCTACTTCAGGGTCATTAATTGATGTTATTCCTCACACTTTCATTGACGCTGACATAAGTTAATGGTGGAGTACATATGGCGAGATAACCCACCATGCCGAGCCTTCTTTCTAGAGGGTCACTGGTTCTCTTTTTTGGTCTCCTTTCACTTGACATTTCAGAGTGCATACGGCAATAACCGGTAAGGCAGAACATTTACTTTGCTTTAGGTGAAATAATATTCATGGTGAAGGGCTGTTACACATGCGTTGCATGTATAATATCAAGAGCATAAGATTCAAAAATTACTCGAAGATATCTAAGATTACCCCCTTTGAAAAATTTTTTAGGGTAAAACCCCCCTACCCCCCTATACCCCTGAGATCACTAACGTTCCTGAAAACCCCCGAAAACAGGAAAATCTCTAATGGTATATTTACATGCCCTAAGTGTGTGTATATACATCATTTTAACATTTCGT